GCACCTTATATCTCTGCAAAGCGTAAGGGTATTCATATTACAAATCTTACTAGAACTGCTCGTTTTTTATCAGAAGCGTGTGATTTGGTTTTTGATGCAGCAAGTAGGAGAAAACAATTCTTAATTGTTGGTACCAAAAATAAAGCAGCTGATCCAGTAGCGCGGGCTGCAATAAGAGCTCGGTGTCATTATGTTAATAAAAAATGGCTAGGCGGCCTTTTAACGAATTGGTCCACTACAGAAATGAGACTTCAAAAGTTCAGGGACTTGAGAATGGAACAAAAGACAGGGGGAATCCACCGCCTTCCGAAAGGGGATGCGGCTCGATTAAAGAGACAGTTATTTCACTTGCAAACATATTTGGGCGGGATTAAATATATGACAGGGTTACCCGATATTGTAATAATCGTTGATCAGCAAGAAGAATATATGGCTCTTCAAGAATGTATCACTTTGGGAATTCCAACAATTTGTTTAATTGATACAAACTGTGACCCGGATCTCACAGATATTTCGATTCCAGCGAATGATGACGCTATAGCTTCAATCCGATTAATTCTTAACAAATTAGTATTTGCGATTTGTGAAGGGCGTTCTAGCTATATACGAAATCCCTGATTAATAATAAGATAAATAAATTCTTTTTTGAATTCCATAGATTGACGGAATCCGTTACTATTTCTGAATCTCATAAAAGAGATAAAAAACTGGGGATATTTTGTGATTAGTTGGTATCTAAAATATACAATTCAAGTGAGCAAGTCGAAAAAAAGACGGTTGAATCAAAATAATTTCTTGTAAAGTTTTCTTTCTTTCAGAGGACAATATGAATGTTCTATCATATTCCATTAACACATTAAAAGGGTTATATGAAATATCTGGTGTGGAAGTAGGCCAGCATTTCTATTGGAAAATAGGCGGTTTCCAAGTCCATGCCCAAGTACTTATTACTTCTTGGGTTGTAATTGTTATCTTATTAGGTTCAGCCATTGTAACTGTTCGGAATCCACAAACCATTCCTACTGACGGTCAGAATTTCTTCGAATATATCCTTGAATTTATTCGAGATGTGAGCAAAACCCAGATTGGAGAGGAATATGGTCCATGGGTTCCCTTTATTGGAACTTTGTTTCTATTTATTTTTGTTTCTAATTGGTCAGGGGCGCTTTTACCTTGGAAAATCATAGAGTTACCTCATGGGGAGTTAGCCGCACCCACGAATGATATAAATACTACCGTTGCTTTAGCTTTACTTACGTCAATAGCATATTTTTATGCGGGCCTTAGCAAAAAAGGATTAGGTTATTTCGGTAAATACATACAACCAACTCCAATCCTTTTACCCATTAACATTTTAGAAGATTTCACAAAACCTTTATCACTTAGCTTTCGACTTTTTGGAAATATATTAGCGGATGAATTAGTAGTTGTTGTTCTTGTTTCTTTAGTACCTTCAGTGGTTCCTATACCTGTCATGTTCCTTGGATTATTTACAAGTGGTATTCAAGCTCTTATTTTTGCAACTTTAGCTGCGGCTTATATAGGTGAATCCATGGAGGGACACCATTGACTAAGTTTCGAAATAGTCTTTTTTAGCTTAGTGTAAGGTAATCTATGCCTTGCTCGAGATAATCTTCTTCGTGAACATAAATATACACATAAATAGACAAAAAAGTCTATAAGATCTAGAAGAATAGTAAAAAAGATTACGATATTAGGGAATTGTAAAAAAAAAATTAGGTTCTATAGAGCGATTCCCATTTCAGTCGGTTTTATTCAATTCAAAGATTGACCAAAAGAAAATATTAATAAAGAATAAATTACATGAACTTAGATCAACCAAAGACTTATATTTCTATGCAATGATTTAGACTAAGAAATTCGCCCATTTAGATTGATTGTATCCATGTGGGATAATGCTAAATTCTAAATTAAATAAAAGGAAGATTAGGGGTTTACAAAAAATGAGATTCAAGAGAAAATAGTTTCGTTAGAAGAGTGGGATCAAACTTGGTATATGTAATATATATAATCGCTATAAGCCAACTTTCCTTTATAGATGTTTCGAAAAATGTTTTTAAAATACGACTGAATCCAAGATACAAATAGTTGGTTTACGTTATGGAAGAAAGACATGTATATGTAATAGTAGGCTAGTTATATATGAGCTAAAAGATATATCTAATCTGCCCTCCTATTATTGAGAATTGGGGTAGGGATTCCAATAAAAGTCCTTCCGTTTCATTTGTAACTGTGAATTCAATTCAATATTGAATAAAGAAATTCAATCAAGAAAAAGAACGAAGAGTTCGAATTCAAAGAATGGTTCGGAACAAAGAAAGAAATGGAAAAACAAAAAGTTGTATGAATTCTATGAATTCACAAAAACTCTGTGGATAGGAACTATAAAATAGATATCGAAGTAGTTCTGATGATTCAATAATATTACTACTTCAATTGGGAGCTCTTAGTTGCGTTACTTTGACTAGATGAAAATCTT